AAATATCTTTCAATCCACAGAAGTCTCTTGACAGTTCTTCTGTATGTTCATTTTGATTGTTTTCTAAATGGGAGTTTTCTTCTTCTGCATTTAGAAAAGGGATAAAAAGATTAATAAGCTTGCGGGAGGCTTCACGAAGCGCTTCTTTAGGAGTTAAACTTCCATTTGTCCATATTTCGAGAAAAAGCATCTCGTGGCTCCCGTTTTCATAAGAATGAATACTATGATTTACATTTTTAACAGGCATGAATACAGCATCTATAGGATAACCTCCGTCATTATGAGAGTTGGTTGCCGTTGGAATTTTTATAGAATATCCACGATTTCTCTCAATTTGTAATCCAACACAAAAATCGATTGGTTCCGTTAGGGTAACTATATGTTGTGTATTATCAACGATTGCCACAGAAGGCGGTAAAACGATATCTTGAGCAGTTACATCTCGGGGACCCCTGACACAAATAGACGCACCGCGAGTTCCATAGAGATTACTTCTCAGTACAATTTCTTTCAAATTCATTAAAATTTCATATACCGATTCTTGAATACCTACTATAGTAGTATACTCGTGTGGTATTTTGCCAAATTTTGCATGTGTAATACATGTTCCTTCTAGTTCTCCAAGCAAAGCTCTTCGCATCGCAATGCCTATTATATCTGCTTGACCCTTCTTAAGTGGAGAGAGAATAAAGCGGCCGTAATAAAGACGCTTTCCGTCTGCTCTTGATTCAACACATTTCCACTGGGATGTCTGAGTAGAGACTCTTACTTTTTCTCGAATCATAGTAATATTGTTTGATAAGATCATTGAATCATTTCTTTCTCTTGAATTTTGTTTTTATCTATGTACGCCTTTTTTTAGGGGGTCTACAGCCGTTATGCGGAACAGGGGTTATATCCCGTATAAATCTTAATTTTACACCACTTCTAGAAATAGCTCGTAATGCTGCATCTCTTCCAGGCCCCATGCCTTTTATCAGGACACCCGCTCTTTTCATACCTTGATCCACCAATGGCTTAATAGCCTCTTCCGTTGTGGTTTGGGCCGCAAAGGGTGTCCCCCTTCTTCTAGCTTTGAATCCACAAGCGCCGGCGGAGGCCCCAGTAACCACGCGACCCCATAGATCTGTAATAGTAACAATTGTATTGCTGAAACTTGCTTGAACGTGAATAATTCCTCTTTCTATTTTACGTATATTCTTACGCAAACGAACGCGCCTATTTCTACGTAAACTATAACTATAAATTTTTCGTATAGGTTTTGCCATATTTTTGCGTCTTCATATTTTATCGTCTTCTAAATATTCTAAATAGAAGTTAGAGAGATATGGATATATCCATCTCATGTTAAAAGAGATTTTTTAGCTTTCTAAATTTGTTTTTTTTAGAAAGATTATCCCTGTCTTTGCTTATGTCTCGGGTTAGAACAAATTACTCGAATTCGACCCTTCCTACGTATCAGTCGGCATTTTACACAAATTTTACGAACGGAGGCCCCTGTTTTCATAGTTCTTATTCCTTAACTTCGAATCGACTTCTTGAAATTGGAAGAAAATAAGTTTCTTGAAATTTGGAGTCTAAAATGGAATCCCCACGAAGGAAGTGCTCAGGTTCAAAAGCCCCCTTACTCATCCGAATCCGTTCTGGCGAATCCAGAAATTAGACCCCCCCAGCCTGAGCCGTAACGACTTATTTCAACTTTTACTCTACCTTCGCGTGCTATAGCTCTATCTATATAGAGATTTCTGTCATATCCTTCCTGAAAGAGAAGCTAAAAGCGAATCCCTGTCGGACCTGAAGTAAACGGACCCCAAACTTCGCGTTGGGAAACGTATTAGTAATTCCGCCTTCAGAGATATACCCTTTTTAGTCATATTAATTTCATCATCCCCACCCTCTGAACATCGAAAAGTCTTTTGAAAAAGTCTTTTTTTAGCAGAGAAAAAAGTGATTTATTGCGCCGTAAGGCGCTCAGGATTCCATTTGTGTATCATAGAGGTTACCATATATAACACAAAATTTCTCCACCCACTCTTTCTAACCGAGCTTCTCGGTCTGTTATTATACCTCGAGAAGTAGAAAGAATTACAATCCCCATCCCCCCCAAAATCCTAGGAATTTTTTGATAGTTAGAATAGATTCGTAGACCGGGTCGACTGACTCGTTTTAAATTGAAAAGAGTTCTATAGTTTCTCCTCCAATTCCTTTTATGGCGTAGGGTTAAAACCAAAAAGGATTTGTTATTTTCCCGATGTTCCCTTGTGCTTTTGATAAAGCCCTCTCGTAAAAGTATTTGAACTATCTTTTCGGCGATCTTAGTAAATCCTATTCGAACCGTCTCTTTTTTAGCCATGTCAGCATTGCGTATACAGGTCAATATGTCAGAAATAGTGTCCTTGCTCATGATAAACGAAAATTCCTCCGAATTTGGATATAGGATATAATCAACATGTTCTTTTTGATTTTTGAAGGGTATATGCCTGAGCCGTAATCTACTATACTGGTGAATCTTTTTTATTTAAAAACGCTATACTATATCACAGTTTCCTTTTCAAAAGCTTCTTATAACACTTCAGGCGCTAGTGAAATTATTTTTGTGAAATTAAACTGTCTCAATTCGTAGGTGATTGCACCAAAAACGCGAGTTCCCCTTGGATTTCCTTTTTGATCAATGACAACGGCAGCATTATCATCATATCGTATTATTACACCGTCAGCACGTTTGAGTTCTTTACAGGTACGGACAATTACAGCTCTGATCACTTCTGATCTTTCTAGAGACATTTTCGGCGTTGCTTTCTTAATCACAGCAACAATAACGTCCCCGATATGAGCATATCGTCGATTACTAGTTCCTATGATTCGAATACACATCAATTCCCGAGCACCACTGTTGTCCGCCACATTCAAATGGGTCTGAGCTTGAATCATATTACTTTTCCGCTTTTTCAACGAGTTGGACTTTACCCGCTTGAAAGGGTAAAGTCCAAGTAAAAAAAAATATATTTTTCCAAGTCTGAAAGCTCTCTATTAATACTTCCAGAATCTATCCTTCAAAACTTATTTTTTCTTTTTCGGTGGGTCTTCGAAGGGGTTTTTGAAGAAATCCTTTATCCATTTTTCGTAATCATTTATTGTATCATTTATAGCTTTGAACATTAGAATGAGGTCGTCCTTTAAGAAAATGAGCACTTTTACCAAAAAGTAACATATTACTGCTACGATAGAGATTATAAAGGACACTATGATCACATGGACATAGCGTTCTAGAAAAGGGAAAACGTAATCAAATTGAACATGCTCAATAAAGTGAGCAAGGGGTGAAAAGAATTCTTTAAGCGGGGCAAAGATTTTCTGTTTTACAACTGGTAGAACAGAAGTAGCAATATAAGCACTGAAACGAAGGTAGTACTTTCTGGATGTGTACACCCAGAAAGGAATCCAGGGATTTCTATTACCCCATGGTGGGGTATACGGCGTATTTCCTTTCATAAGTGATAAGTCCTCCGAACTTTTCCATTTTAAAATGTTTTGTTATCTATTGCATTTCTATTAACTTTATTTCTCTTTATTTCTATTAACTAAGGTGCTTAAAACCTGCAATTCTTTTTTTGCATCCCTAATCTTCTTTTGGTTCTACATTCCTATCCCTACTAATGAATTGAGTTCGTATAGGCATTTTTGATCCAGCTATTTCAATAGCCTTTCTGGCTATATTTTCGGCCACCCCGCCCATTTCATAAAGTATTCTACCCGGTTTAACGACAGCTACCCAATATTCGGGGGATCCTTTCCCCGAACCCATACGGGTTTCTGCAGATCTTACTGTAACCGGTTTGTCGGGAAATATACGCACCCAAATTTTTCCGCCGCGGCGTACGTTTCTTGTCATTGCTCGCCGACCCGCTTCTATTTGTCGAGATGTGATCCAAGCGGGTTCAAGTGCTTGAAGAGCATATCTACCAAAAGAAATACAACTGCCTCGAGAGGCTACTCCTCTCATTTTTCCTCTATGTTGTTTTCGGAATTTGGTTCTTTTGGGGCTAAGCATAAAAATAAAATCAAATGATTAATCTAATTTTTATTGAACCCTATAAAATAGAATTCGAATTGAATTCTTCATTTTTTGAAAAGAGCGAAAGCTTTTTTTTTTTCTTCTATCATTGAATAGATCATTTTATAGTATCGAGGGAAAGGACAGGTCAATTTTTAGGATTCCCTATTTGCAAATACCCAAATTTTTATGCCTAATACCCCATGAATCGTTCCAACTGTAGTGGAACAAAAATCTATTTGAGTGCGAATAGTTTGGAGAGAAACTCTACCCTTTCTAAGCCATTCCACACGTGCAATTTCTTTTCCGTCAATACGTCCTGCAATTTGTACTTGAATTCCTTTTGCATAGGCTTTTTCGGCTAATTCAATCGTTTTTTTCATTGCTTTGCGAAATGGAACTCTGTTCTTTAATTGGTCGGCTAGAAAGGCGGCAAGAATTTGAGGGTCTCTATAAGGATTTCCAATTTTTCTAATAACAATTTTCAGGTCTCGGTTTCCAGAGTGACGTACTTTTTCGACATTTCCCTTTAACTCTTTCATTTTGGCGGCTTTGATTTCGGGCGGTTTAACTTCTATTAAGAACTCGGGGAATCCCAGATAGATTATTACTTGAACCAAATCGATGCTTTTTTCAATCTGTATGCGTGAAATTAAATCTGTAAGGGGGGAGGCTCTATGATTGTCTATATAATTCTTAATGCGGTCTCGAATTTTTTGATCTTCTTGTAGGCCCTCGCAATACTTTTTTGGTTCTTCAAACCAAATAGAGTGATGATTTTGAGTTGTACCAAGTCTGAAACCAAGTGGATTTATTTTTTGTCCCATAATTCCTCACTACTAAACATATTATACATATCATGTAATATTGGTGTGTTTATTTTTATTTTATTTATCTAATCCATTAGTGCCGACGGTTTTCGGATATATTCTTCGTATTGTTCATTTAAGGCTATATCTCTTAATACAATAGTTATATGACAAGTGGATCTTTTTATCGGGTAACCCCGTCCTTTCGCCCGAGGTTTTAATTTTTTCACAGTAGTCCCCTCATTGACTTCGGCTTTACTAATGATTAAACTTTTTTCGTCAAAATTCATATTGTGAATACCATTTGATGCTGCGGAATAAATTAATTTTAAAATGGGAGAACACGCTCGATAAGGCATGAATTCTAGTATCATAAGTGTTTCTTCATAGGAACGTCCACGAATCTGATCAATCACTCTTCTCACTTTGTTAGGAGACATCGAAATATATTGACCCAAAGCCGACACTTCCGTATATCGCTTCGTCTTTTTTTTTTTCATAAAGTGGACCTCTCACTCTCACTAATCAACGGCAATTATCTATATTCATTTTTCGAATTATTAACGACGAGATTTCGTATCGCTTTTGCTTTTAACATCCTCTTTATTAAAACTTCTAGTAGGTACAAACTCTCCCAATTTATGACCTACCATATAGTCTGTTATAGGAATAGGAAAATGAACTTTCCCGTTATGGATATAAATGGTGTATCCGACCATTGCAGGTATAATGGTGGATGCCCGCGACCAAGTTTTTAGGGAATCCTTCTCGGACTTAGCGTTAAGCTTCTCTATTTTTTTTAATAAATGATTCGCGACAAAAGGGTTTTTCTTAAATGAGCGGGACAATGTAAATTACTCCTTATTATTACTAATATTTCAATTCAAAAAACAAAAGAAAAAAGGTTTTCATTTAAATAATTAAATAAATTTTTAAAAATGGAAACTTTTTCTTTTTTATCGACGATGAAAAAAATGAAACCGTTCTCCTATTTACTACGGCGACGAAGAATCAAATTATCGCTATATTTTTTCCTTTTTCTAGTTCTTCTTCCGAGTGCGGGATACCCCCATGGGGTTGCGGGTTGTTTTCTACCAATCGGGGCTCTCCCCTCGCCACCCCCATGGGGATGGTCTACAGGGTTCATAACGGATCCTCTTACTACAGGACGCTTCCCTAGCCAACGTTTCGATCCGGCTCTACCCAAATCTTTCCGCCTCACTCCAACATTGCCCACTTGTCCGACTGTTGCTGAGCAGTTTTGGGCTAGCAAATGGACCTCTCCAGAAGGTAATTTTAATGCGGCCGATTTCCCCTCTTTTGCAATAAGTCTCGCTACAGCACCCGCTGCTCTAGCTAATTGCCCACCCTTTCCAGGTGCGATTTCTATATTATGTATGGCCGTGCCTAAAGGTATCTTGGTTGAAGTAGATTCTTCTTTTTGCTCAATCAAAAGAAACCCCTTCCCAAACTGTACAAGCTTCTTCCAAAGCATACAGCTTTCTGGATGTAGATGATGATATCGATACAGATGGATCTTCTACATCCTGGGTCTTCCCGTTCCGTCATCTGGCTTATGTTCTTCATGTAGCACTCAGACCGAATGACTCTATGTAATTACGTCGATACTTCCACATATTACGGGTAACGTAGGAGACTCTACGCAGGGGAATTCTTAGAATTACCACTGCTTAGCTTTCAATTCGCCTCTGACCATCAAATGAAATGTGAATAACTCATCCTTCTCTCTTTGAAAGAAGGGGCCCTTCTGTCATTGTTTAAAACAATTAATTATGTCTTCTCCATATTACAATATCTCTAGAGTCAATAATTTTTTACAAGAAACTATTGAACTCAATCACTTGCTGTCGTTACTCTTCAGTTTTCTGTTGAGGTCTATCCTATAGAGGGATTCCTGTTGGATCAGTGATCGATTTCTAGGTTTCGTCGTAAACCTAATTGGTTACTTCCAATCACGTAAATCAATAGTTCAAACCGCACTCAAAGGTAGGGCATTTCCCATTTTTATAGGAGCCCCTGTACCAGAACCGATGGTATCTCCAATTTTAGCCCCTCTGGGATGTAAAATATATCTCTTCTCACCATCCCCATAGTGTATGAGACAAATGTATGCATTTCGATTAGGGTCGTATTCTATGGTTACGATTCTACCGTATATGCCGTTTTTGTTCCGTCGAAAATCGATTTTACGGTAGAGACGCTTATGACCCCCCCCCTCTCTATGCCCTGCAGTAATGATTCCTCTGGCATTACGACCTTTACCACACCGATGCCGTCCACAGATCAAACGATTTCGTGGATTGGATTTCACTTGACTGTCTACGGCTCCATTGCGTGTGCTCGGGGTATAAGTTTTGTATAAATGTATCGCCATACTATTAAGTATTTTTTTTTTTTATTGAAGTTCTTTTCTTTCTAAGAGGTGGAATAGAATAACCCGGTTGAAGCGTAATGATCATACGTCTGTAATGCATTGTATGTCCCCTACTAGGTCCCACTCTTCTAACCTTTCCCGGGAGTCGATGACTATTCATAGCTATTACCTTGACACCAAAGAAGAGTTCGACCCAATATTTGATTTCTGTCCTAGTTGATCCTGATTCGACATTAAAAGTA